TTCTTCTACCCACCCCTGCATGTTGTCCTTTTCTTTTCATTCTGTAAAATTGGAATAAAAACCTTTTTTTTTTTTATTAGTATACGAGATTTTACTAAAAAAGTTCTTCATATCGCTTATATTCCTAAGCGAAGAACAAATATTTATTTTTTTTTTTAGAATTTGACACAATATAAGAAAATACTTTTTTTTCATTTTTCATTGAATGACTATTCATCTATTGTTATTGTATTTTCATGTAAATAAAGGCGGAAGCTCCATGGAAAAATCGTGGTTCAATTTGATGTTTTCTACAGGAGAGTTGGAATACAGAGGCGAGCTAAGTAAAGCAATGGATAGTTTTGCTCCTAGTGAAAAGACGACTATAAGTAAAGACCGGTTTATATATGATATGGATAAAAACTTTTCTGGTTGGGATGAGCGTTCTAGTTATTACAATAATGTTGATTTTTTAGTTAGCTCCAAGGACATTCGGAATTTCATATCGGATGACACCTTTTTTGTTAGGGATAGTAATAAGAATAGTTATTCTATATATTTTGATATAAAAAAGAAAAAATTTGAGATTAACAATGATTTGAGTGACTTAGAATTTTTTTTTTTTAGTTATTATAGTTCTAGTTATCTGACTAATAGATCTAAAAGTGACAACGATCCGCACTATGATCCTTACATTAACATTAAGGATACGAAATATAATTGTAATAATAACATTAATAGTTGTATTGACTCTTTTTTTCGTTCTCACATCTGTATTGAGAGTCACGATAATAATAATTCCAATGAAAGTTACATTTATAATTTTATTTGTAGTGAAAGTGGAAAGACTCGTGAAAGCAAACATGACAAGATAAGAACTAATAGAAATCATAGTAATTTAATGGATTTCGATATAACTAAAAACTACAATCAATTGTGGATTCAATGCGACAATTGTTATGGATTAATGTATAAGAAAGTCGAAATGAATGTTTGTGAAGAATGTGGACATTATTTGAAAATGACTAGTTCAGCGAGAATCGAGCTTTCGATTGATCCGGGCACTTGGAATCCTATGGATGAAGACATGGTCTCTGCGGATCCTATTAAATTTCATTCGGGGGAAGAACCTTATAAAAATCGTATTGACTCTGCTCAAAAAACGACCGGATTGACTGACGCTGTTCAAACAGGTACAGGTAAACTAAACGGTATTCCGGTAGCCCTTGGGGTTATGGATTTTCGGTTTATGGGGGGTAGTATGGGATCCGTAGTAGGCGAAAAAATAACTCGTTTGATTGAGTATGCTACTAATCAATGTTTACCTCTTATTTTAGTGTGTTCTTCCGGAGGAGCACGAATGCAAGAAGGAAGTTTAAGTTTGATGCAAATGGCTAAAATTTCTTCGGTTTTATGTGATTATCAATCAAGTAAAAAGTTATTCTATATATCAATTCTTACGTCGCCTACTACCGGTGGGGTGACAGCGAGTTTTGGTATGTTGGGGGATATCATTATTGCGGAACCCTATGCCTATATTGCATTTGCGGGTAAAAGAGTAATTGAACAAACATTAAAAAAAGCGGTGCCTGAAGGTTCACAAGCGGCTGAATCTTTATTACGTAAGGGCTTATTGGATGCAATTGTACCACGTAATCTTTTAAAAGGTGTTGTGAGTGAGTTATTTCAGCTCCATGCTTTTTTTCCTTTGAAAAAAAATGAAATAAAATAGAACAGTTAGTTTATCATAATTAAATAATTAAATGAAAATCCTGAAAAATTCCTTTTTCTTTCGAATCATTTTTTTATCGGTATTCTTGTTTACTACTAAGTAAACCTCTATGAATAAGATAAAAAGTGAATTTTTGTTTTCAGGAAGTGAAAATTCGACTAGACAAATAAAACAAAGTTAGTTTTCTTTTCTACTGCTTGCATATATATGTATAGATAATTCAAATAGAGATATATACAGCTCTATAGAGAGTCTTCCATCTTTTTGCATTTCCCGAAAATTCCCGATTGTTGTGTTGGATCAAATTCTAATCAATTTTTTATAAATTTGTAATGGAATAAAATTCTTTATTTATTAATAACTATGAGAAGACAAAACGAACAAAAAGAATAATAAATATAACAAGGGGATTATGATACATCCATTTGATTTTGAAAAATCAATAACTCCATTTATTTAGTTTGGCGTTTCTTGTACCTTTTTTTCTTTCTACTAGGTTCTAGTCTATATATTTCTATTAGGTTGTATATTAGTATTAAATATATATTTACTTAAAGATACTTAGTATAATTATATAATATATATATTAGAAATAAAAAAAATACAAGATATTCTAAGATATCTTTAGAATTCAGAATATAACAATAACAGGTAGAAATATTAAATTGAGGTACCCATTTTATGACAACTTTCAATAACTTACCCTCTATTTTTGTGCCTTTAGTAGGCCTAGTCTTTCCGGCACTTGCTATGGCTTCTTTATTTCTTCATATTCAAAAAAATAAGATTTTTTAGATTGGATGAGACCTAATTGGATCACTCCTTTTTTTTTTTAACTTCGATGACCCATTTGGTAGAATATTGTATAACATATAGATTCCTACAAACATAACTAAAAAAAGCTCTTATGCATGTGTACACGTATTATATGGGTAAATAAATTTGCGCTCTTTTGCAAAAAGGATCATCATCGGGCCGATGTATTAAATAAAAGTCAATGTATTTATTTGTATGTATATAGTTATAGGGGATCATATAAAGGAACGAGATGTTTGTTATTATTTTAGATATAAATAATTTGATGAATTACTCCTAGGGTAATGGTTCACAACAAAGTAGTTGATGAGAGTTACTTTGAAAACAAAAAAGGAAAGTCATATTTTCTCAATAAAAAAAAAATTGTATAACTGGATCTAATATATATGAGTTGGCGATCAGAATCTATATGGATAGAATTTATAACGGGGTCTCGAAAAACAAGTAATTTCTGCTGGGCCTTTATCCTATTTTTAGGTTCATTAGGATTCTTATTGGTTGGAACTTCCAGTTATCTTGGTAGAAATTTTATATCGTTATTTGCGTCTCAGTCTCAGCAAATCATTTTTTTTCCACAAGGGATTGTGATGTCTTTCTATGGGATCGCGGGTCTCTTTATTAGTTGCTATTTGTGGTGCACTATTTTGTGGAATGTGGGTAGTGGTTATGATCTTTTCGACCAAAAAGAAGGAACAGTGCGTATTTTTCGTTGGGGATTTCCTGGAAAAAGTCGTCGCATCTTTTTACGATTCCTTATGAAAGATATTCAATCCATCAGAATAGAAGTGAAAGAGGGTGTTTCTGCTCGGCGTGTCCTTTATATGGAAATTAGAGGTCAAGGGGCTATTCCGTTAATTCGTACTGATGAGAATTTTACTACACGAGAAATTGAGCAAAAAGCTGCTGAATTGGCTTACTTTTTGCGTGTACCAATTGAAGTATTTTGAAATGAATTAATTTTACAAAAACAAAATACTTTGGCAATAGGAAGAAAAAACGCAAGAATTTCTTTCTTTTTTTTGTCAATTGAACATTTATCTATTTTTTTATGCTCGTTTTTTTATACATTTGATAGAAAAGAAAGGGAGTTTCTTCGTCTCGAAAATGGAATAATATTTGTTATTTGAAAAATTAGAAACAGTTCTTTTAGTATTGTATTGCTCGAAAAACGGGGAAATAACATCCTGGAAATCCCATTTTTTGCTTGATTTAAATTGGAAGTGTATTGTGAGTCTATTTCTGTATTCTTTGTATAGTCAAAATAAAGACTAAGTATTGTATTGAATCAAAAGAAAAAGATAAAACGGATTCATAGGCTCAATACATTCTATTCGAATTAGAATAGAAACTCATGCTCAATAGAAATATTAGATCTAATAGAATCAACAAATGCGGCAGGTTCATTAACAATTCACAGATTCAAAATGGAAAAAAAAAAAGGAATGAATGCTTTTTTTTATTTTACATCTATAGTCTTTTTGCCCTGGTTGATCTCTCTCTGCTGTAATAAAAGTTTGAAAACTTGGATTACTAATTGGTGGAATACTAGACAATGCGAAACGTTTTTGAATGATATTCAAGAAAAAAGTGTTCTAGAAAAATTCATACAATTAGAGGAACTATTCCAGCTGGATGAAATGATAAAGGAATACCCAGAAACCGATTTACAACAATTTCGTCTAGGAATCCACAAAGAAACGATCCAATTCATCAAGATACACAATGAGTATCATATCGATACAATCTTGCATTTCTCGACAAATCTAATATCTTTCGTTATTCTAAGTGGTTATTCCTTTTGGGGTAAGGAAAAGCTTTTTATTCTGAATTCTTGGGTTCAAGAATTCCTATATAATTTAAGTGATACAATTAAAGCGTTTTGGATTCTTTTATTAACTGATTTATGTATCGGATTCCATTCGCCTCACGGTTGGGAACTACTGATTGGTTATATTTACAAAGATTTTGGGTTTGCTCATTATGAGCAAATTTTATCTGGTCTAGTTTCTACCTTTCCAGTCATTCTTGATACAATTTTTAAATATTGGATCTTTCGTTATTTAAATCGTGTATCTCCGTCACTTGTAGTTATTTATCATGCAATAAATGATTAAAAAAAAAATTGATTTTGTCAGTAAATGTAAATAGCAGAATTGTGGCTAGGGAAGTATATTATCGACCTACCGAACTTTATTGTAGAAATTTTCGGTATAAATGATTGGACCATGCAAACTAGAAATACCTTTTCTTGGATAAGGGAAGAGATTACTCGCTCCATATCTGTCTCACTCATGATATATATAATAACTTGGGCATCCATTTCAAGTGCATATCCAATTTTTGCCCAGCAGAATTATGAAAATCCACGAGAGGCAACCGGGCGTATTGTATGTGCCAATTGCCATTTAGCTAGTAAGCCCGTGGATATTGAGGTTCCACAAGCGGTACTTCCTGATACTGTATTTGAAGCAGT